AGAACGAATCACACTTTTACCACTAAACTATACCCGCCACATATACATTATGTATATGAATAGATTATTTGTCGAACAAACGGAGTGAAACGTAATCAAGAAAGCATCAAAATGATAGTGTTGGCTTCTATTTTATTTAGTATCTTCCGCGGAAGGCTTAAAAAATCGGTGAAGAAAAAAATGGAAAATAAAATAGAAATATTTAATAATATTTTTATTAATATTAATTAATATTAATAAAAATATTAATAAATTAATAAAATGAATAGTATTAATTAATAGTATTATTAATTAATAGTATTAATAGTAATTAGTAGTATATGTATATCTATAATCATCTAAGAAGATATAAAGTAATTATAATAATATAACAAGATATATATTATTTCCATTTTATTATGAATTATATAAAATATAAATGATTAAGAAGTAAATATAAATAAAATAATAAGAGTTATATACTATATGTAGGTTAATTCAAATAATTAGAATCAAATTATGATTAAATTTTCATTTTAATCAAGTTTTATTTACATTTTTTATTTGCTGAATTATTGGTATTTTTGGTCTGGTCTCAAGGAGTCATTGAAACTGAACAAAAAGAGGATGAATTCTTTATACAGGGTTCCCTTTATTTTTTCAACTTCTCTTCCAACTTCCAGAAAATAAATAAAAAATAAATAATAAAAAATCGAATTAAAAATGACGCGTCTATTATAAGAATGGGAATACAAATTGTGCTTGTTTTGTTGTTGCTTCAATAAAAAATGGATTGATATTAAATCAAAATTTAATTGTTTGATCTAGGAATGATTGATTGGGACGAAAAAAGAAGTACTGGCCCGGTCAGTGCTTAACCAGACCGGGAGGGAAGAATAAACCTTTCATAAAAAATGAATAAGGTATTTTTTCTATTTTATTTTATTGGTGATATCTTTTTCGAATTATTATTGTTATCTAATAGGAATTCTTGATAAAATTCGTTTTTGCTATATTTTATATTTAATATATATAAATATATATAAATTTTTTAATTTTTATTTATTATTATTTAAATATAATATTTATATTTATTATTTATTATATTACATCATATTTATTATATTACAATAGTACGTTACAATTACATTAAAATTACTATTTTACACTAAACAATTTTACACTAAAATAGTAATTAATATTAATTAATATATTATATTTTAATATATATATTTATACATATTTGATATATTAATATTAATATCAATTTGCAATCAATTTGCAATATAAAGTATATATATTATATATATATATATATTATAATATAATTAATTTGATTATATAACTAATTTGATACTTTTATTTATATTTTTATATATTTATATTTAATATTTTTAATATTTATTTATTTTCAATTAATTTTGAATTTTTTTTTTCAAAATGATGTTTTTGAAAAAAAGAATTTTCTATTTTTAATCTGAATTTAAGATAAGGAGAAAAAAATTTTCTCAATTGTGATTTCGCATCACATAAAGAATTTGCAATTGAAAATTGGGAGAGATGGCTGAGTGGACTAAAGCGGCGGATTGCTAATCCGTTGTACGAGTTATTCGTACCGAGGGTTCGAATCCCTCTTTCTCCGTCTATTCTGATTACTTTAGGCTTTCAATTTGATTTCGAAATCATTTCGATTCCTTGATTTTATCATGGGTAAATATATGGAATAAAGATAATATCTAAAATAATGAGAATTTAGAAAAAACCAAGGAAAAACGAAAAATCTATTTTTTTTTATTCCTCACGCCCAGGATTACGTCCTGGATCATTAGATAAGAATCCGAAGATGAAGAGAGAAACAAAGAATATCACTACTGTGTAAACAAAGAGTTTGAGAGTAAGCATTACACAATCTCCAAGATAAGATTATTTTCGAATAAGGGAATGGATTACCTAGTTTTTTAGCACATATACTATTTTGTTTGATTTGACATCACACATCAAAAATGAAAAAAAAAAACACACACTTTATTTATATATTTATTTATATTTTTTACATTTATTTATTATTTATATTTTTCATTTTATTTTGAAAATTTGGAAAAGAAAGTTGTCTTTAGGAATTTCTTTGTAATAATGGATTCTTTTTTCTTATAAAATATTTTCTTGTTATATCGGATATTGTAAGAAACTTAGACCTAAGTTCTTGTCCATTGGCGCCGATTGGCGAGTTAGAATAGGAAATAGGTTAATCAAAATGCATTGGCGCGGTTATTCAATATAGATTATTCAATATACAAGAATTTCCATTTTTGAATCGAGTTTAATGTAAGATTTAACCGATTTTATCCATTTTTACGAATTTGATTATCGAATAAATCATGAATGAATTTGGTAAAGTATTAAAATTTAGAATTTTATCGAAAACTTACAGCAGCTTGCCAAACAAAGGCTAAGAGAAAAAAGAGTACAGGTATGACAGGCATAAAATCTACGATTGGATTGAAAATTGCATAAGCTTCAGGCAATTTAGCAAAGAAAAAATTATTCGAATAAAGGACAGAATTAAGACAGATACAGATTAAACTAAAGATATTAAGCATAACAAAATTCCGTTTTTGTATATTAGATAATTTTATTTTGATTGAGTTATTTTTATAAGGGAAAAATGAAAAAAAGCAAGTCCTAAATCCCTTCTTTTTTTCCGAACTCTCCCACAAATCCAAAATCCTTCTTTCCATTAGAAAAAAAGGAATTCTACTTTCATACATTATCTTAATTGAATTCTATGTAATGATCAATGAATTTTTTGATTTGATATCTAATGTATTGAATCCTAACAAGAAAATAACATATAAATATTGTTATATTTGGGTTGGAATTGACGAATCCCAATACTAATACTACACTTTATTTAGTAGTTTTGACATAAAATCGAAATGGGGCGTGGCCAAGCGGTAAGGCAGCGGGTTTTGGTCCCGTTACTCGGAGGTTCGAATCCTTCCGTCCCAGACTGCTTTCATCATAAATGAAAAATGGGATTATATTTTTCTATCTCAATTACATTGTTTTGTTGTATTCCATATAACACAGAAAAGCCTTAAAGGGAACAACCCTTTCTTCTGAATTCTAAATTACAAAACGGATTTTCAGAATCATTTTTATTTATCACAAGCATAATAAAGTGTTAAATGTGGGTGGGAGTAAATATTATTTTTGGAATAAAATTCCAAAAAATGTTGTTTTATCATTCAATTTATTTATATTTATTTTTTCAATTTTTTAGTTATTTATAGAGACTTGATGTCTCATATCATAACTAGTAGTATAATATACTATCCGTATCTGTTGAGCTAATGACTATTCATGATTATATATGAAAAATAAATTCCATAGCGGTTTGAAATTAAATTCAATTCTAAATTAGAGGGATGTTATGGTAAAACTTCGTTTGAAACGATGTGGTAGAAAGCAACGTGCGACTTGAAGGACATGATTGGCTGTGGATTTTTACATCCACCATTTTCTAAAGGAATGAAGATGCTCTTGGCTCGACATAGTTTGTTCTGTTCTTCTAAGGACCTAATTTGTTTTAGGTTGATGGGACATCATGCAGCTCGAGTAGAAAAGATTAATTCATTTATCAAGGGAAAGAATCTAGGGTTAGTGACAATTAATAAGTTATACCAACTTTGTAAGTATATTTTCAATATAAAAATAGAAAGGTTCAAGTCCAAAACAAATTTGAAAAAAAAAGTAAGATTTTTTGTAATTGGTAAAACCATTTCGATCAAAAAAAGTGTATTACAAGGGAATCAACCCTTTGTTTCTCTATAGAAACATAAAAAACAAAAGGGATGTTGCTGCCCTTTTGAAAAAGTAAAGATCACCGAAGTAATGTCTAAACCCAATGATTTTACAAAGTAAAGATAAAGAATTCCGGAACAAGGAAACGCCATTTTGAATTGTCTCAACAATTAGATTAGACTAAGGAATAAAAAAAGATTCCAGATGAGACAAGCAAAAGAGGTTAGAGACGGCTCAATAAATGTTTAAGGGTTTCCTTTTCACTTTGTCAGGATTATTCAACATGAGTTATGAGTATAAATGATATTTCTTTTTTCTGTAAGGAAGAACAAAAAAATGATTCAAATCATAGTCTATTCATTATTTTTTCATAATTTTTTTAATCTCTATTTGCATTTGCATAAATAAAAAGATTACATATAGAAATTAGAATCATTTTTCTCGAGCCGTATGAGGAGAAAACCTCCTATACGTTTCTAGGGGGAGAATGGTTTATCTACATCTATCCCAATGACCCGTCTATCGAATCGTTGCAATTGATGTTCGATCTCGAAGAGAAGGAAGAGATCTTCGAAAAGTGGGTTTTTATGATCCGATAAAGAATCAAACTTATTTAAATGTTCCTCTTATTCTCTATTTACTTGAAAAGGGCGCTCAGCCTACAGGAACTGTTTATGATATTTTAAGGAAGGCAGAAATTTTTAAAGAAATAATTTAGATTCCATATTTAATAAATTCTTATTTATTTTATTAATTTCATATTTTATGAAATTAATAAAATAAATAAGAAATAATATAGGTAACTAGTATCCATCTTTGAATAATTATTTACTTAAATTTTCTTTTTCTTGTTCTATTCATATTTACTTATTTTTTTCTTGTTATGAGTTTCTTGTAATCAGAATCCGCCAACAAACAAGGGATTCATCTTACTTAATTCTACTTAAATATTAATCGATTAAACTTTTTATTTATTGAATAAACCCGAATTCCCTTTTTACCTCTTCCTTATTTTAAAAATTTTTTACGTCATATAAAAAATCTTTATTTATGTTGTGCTAATCCAGCACAAGCCCTCATTTTTATATTTTATTTGATTTACTTAATTTGATTTATTTAATTATTTGATTTACTTAATTTTTTCTTTCTTTCTATTTGATTTCCATTTGTTCTTTTAATATTGCATTCATATTGACAATGATGTATCGAATAAATATAATTGGATCGTAGATAAATGGATCCTTTTATTTCCAACCCATAAATAACCTATATAGTATTGGATATTGGGTTTTTAGTTGACTCTGGTGGTTTTTATTGTGGGATTTACTGTCATATAAAATGGATTTTCTTAATGAAAATAAAAAATGGATGGAAGGTCTGTCAAAATTGTAACATCTCCATTTGGTTTTGTAATCTGTTGTTTTTTCATCCGATCCGTCCATTTTTTATTTTCTTTAAATTTTTTTGATTTTTATCTTTAATAATTTGATTATAAAATTAACATAAAATCCCATTTTTTTTGATTTATTGCTAGTTCAATGTTTTGATTTTGACGAGGTTATGCAGTGTCATTTTATTTATTTTGGATTTCGATCGTATCTACATATCTTATTTTTTTATTTATTAGTATTTTATTAGGGTTGCTAACTCAATGGTAGAGTACTCGGCTTTTAAGTGCGACTATGATCTTTTACACATTTGAATGAAGCACCAAATTCGTCCAGACTATTGGTAGAGTCTATAAGACCACGACTGATCCTCAAAAGGTAATGAAAGGAAAAAATAGCATGTCGTAATATTTTATTTGTAATATATAGATTTGTAATATATATATTTCTAATATATATAATAGTAATATAATAAAATAAAGAAATAAAGAAATTTCCTATTTTTTTATAAATTTTATTATAGAATTTCAAATTCCAATTAAAGTAACACTTCAGGTTGATACTTACTAAATCATTACAAAAACTTGTTTTGATTCTTTTGGAAGGAGTCAAAGGAAATTTGATTTACTTATTGTTGAGTCTAGTGAATAAATGGATATGGCCCTATGGCCCCAATTCCGGTAAAACAAAAAGCGACGAGCGTATGTTCTTAATTTGAATTGAATGATTACCCGATCTAATTAGACGTTAAAAATGTATTAGTACCTGATGCGGGAAAGGGTCTACAGTAAGTGGACCATTGATTCTTTTTTTTATTAATCCTAACTATTCTTTAGATTTTAAAATTTTATTGGAGACGAATGTGTAGAAGAAACAGTAACTGAGAAATTAAATTTATTCCAAAGTCAAAAGAGCGATTAGGTTGCAAAAATAAAAGATTTTTATGCTTTTGTAATTAATTGTAATTAATAAAGAAGAGAAGCCTATTTTTGAATAAAAGAAGAGTAAAAAGACCTGTTGCTTGGACTTTTTGTTTCTTTTCCGGGATATATGTTTTTTTATTTTACCATATTATATATATATATATATTATTTTACCATATTATATTATTATATATATATATACATATATATTATAATATGAAATTATAATATGAAATAAATAATAAAATAAATATAATATGAAATAAAATAATGAAATGAAATAATATAATAATATTCCGTTTTGACCATATTGCACTATGTATCATTTGATGCTCCAAGAAATGTTTCCTGTCGCTATTTCAAGTAGAAATATAAATGAAAGAATTGCAAAATCTTTTAGAAAAAAATGGGTCTTGGCAACAATATTTTCTATATCCGCTTCTCTTTCAGGAGTATATTTATGTATTTGCTCATGATCATGGTTTAAATGGTTCAATCTTTTACCAACCCGTAAGATTTTTGGGTTATGACAATAAATATAGTTCAATACTTGTGAAACGTTTAATTATTCGAATGTATCAACAAAATAATTTGATTAATTCGTTTAATCATTATAATCAGAAGCGATTCGTTGGGCACAATTCTTTTTTTTATTCCCATTTTTTTTCTCAAATGATATCAGAGGGTTTCGCAGTCATTCTAGAAATTCCATTTTCGTTTAAATTAGTATCCTCCCTAGAACAAAAAGAGATATCAAAATCTCATAATTTACGATCTATTCATTCAATATTTCCCTTTTTAGAGGATAAATTATCGCGTTTAAATTATCTGTCAGATATACTAATACCTCATCCCATCCATAAGGAAGTCTTGGTTCAAATACTTCAATTCCGGATCCGGGATGTTCCCTCTTTGCATTTATTGCGGTTCTTTCTTCACGAATATTATAATTGGAATAGTCTTACCACTCCGAAGAAATCTGTTTATATATTTTCAAAAGAAAATAAAAGACTATTTTGGTTCCTATATAATTCTTATGTATATGAATGCGAATTTATATTAGTGTTTCTTCGTAAACAATCTTCTTATTTACGATTAATATCCTTTGGATCCTTTCTTGAGAGAATATATTTCTATGGAAAGATAGAATATCTTGTGGTGTGTCGAAATTTTTTTCAAAAGAAGACTCTATGGGTCTTTAAAGATCCTTTTATGCATTATGTTCGATATCAAGTAAAAGCAGTTCTAGGTTCAAAGGGGACTCTTTTTTTGATGAAGAAATGGAAATCCTACCTTGTCAATTTCTGGCAAGATTATTTTCACTTTTGGTCTCAACCGTGCAAGATTCATATAAATGAATTATCCAACTATTCTTTGTATTATTTGGGTTATCTTTCAGCTGTACT